AAAACTCACTTCGAGATTGAGAATAGTGAGAGATCAAACTTGACAAGAGCGTCAGCTTTATCATCCTTCCTCCTTATCATCGCTCTATGATATGAGGGTATACACCGCGGTAACCCGCACCTGGTAAGGCTAATCGGATAAGGGAGAGGTTCGTGTAGGTTCAGTGAACCCCCATAGTACCTCATGAGGCACACGGAGGCAGGCACATTTTCAATATAAAGCCACGTGAAGCCAACCTCCCTTACGCCGACATGCGTAAAACCAGTTAACGAATAAGCTTACCGCTATACAGCGTTCCTTAGTCAGGCGACCAAAGGTGCATAGTTGGACATTGCGAAACATCCAACGTACGCATGAAGAGCTTTCAAAACTCTTCCGCCACGAACGCACAGCTACCCGCTCGATAATATCAAATAAAGGCTTGTGGAATTTTGTTTTCATAGTGTTTTTTTATATTAGTCGATTGGGTGTGCTATGTTAACCTCACGGCTAACGCAACGAACGGACAAAAATATATCCACACGTGACGTGACGGTTCGCTTGCCCGTTTCTCGAGTCATTAGCTTACCCAAGGGGGGAGGCGCCTGGTTAGCAAGACCAGGGCTCTTCTCCAACTTTGGTAGAGAAGATCGACGTTAACACGATCATACATCTCTGCCGACCGTGTCGCGTCTGCGACACACATTCCTGAAACCAACCAGAGCGTCAAGAATGCGCGGGGGATGCTATCCCCCCGCTACCACGGGTGATGACCACTCGCGGATGGTGCCTGACCTAACTGCTTTGTTTGGCTTTCCGCCATCCCACGAATTGGATTCGAACCAATCAAGCAACTTGCCCTTCCTTTAGATCGTGGTTGGTCTGTCGTCCTCCTCATTATAGTCCTCCTAGAATCAATAGCATTTCGTCGGAATACATCCTGTCTTTTCACCTTAGTAGTCCTATGCATAGTCAGTACTATAGCCCCAATCATGGCTACTAATAAAATAGGACTAGGAACCAAAAACCGGACGGAATAGTAGGTATAAAGTAAATTGCCCAATGTTTCCAAATTAGTCCAACTTCGTACCTTTCCGGCATGAACCGTATATCTCAGAGAGGTCGTATTTCTGTGGGTTGGTAGTAATGGAATGGTTTCATTATCTAAAACGAAGAACATTTCCCACCAAAGGATCAGTCCAATAATACCACTCACTGGTAAATAGCGCAATACTTCTTCGTGAGTCTCCGCTATTTGAATATTGAACATCATAACCACGAATAGGAATGAAGCGGCAATAGCTCCTATATGAACTACTGGGGAGATCATAGCGGAGAAGTCGAGACCTAACAAAAGAAGTAAACCTGAAGTGTCGCGAAAGACTGGGATGGGAAACGAAACGGGATGTACCGGATTTTTAGCACGTGCAACCATCAAACCAGAGACCAAAGCAGGGCTCGACGAAACAGAAAGTATCATGGTACGTCGTCCTTCCCTGAAATGGAACTTTCATGCTGGAGCAAGAACTAGCATTCAAGTCGATCTATTACGACCAGCGCGGTTGTTCGTATTTCATTTTCTTCTTCCAAGCCCAGCCCTTCTTAGAAAGCACTCACTGAGTTACTTACGGAATCTCAAATCTCTCTCGACGCCGAGAATGATTTATGTATGTGTCCAGGTCGATCAGAGGTTCGGCTTGCTTCTCCCCCACCCTTTTTTGAAAAAGATCATTAAAAGAGCGTGAGCCGTTATTCAATCCAAGATCGCTAACGAGGGGGCCCCCGCAGCCGTTTGACCCGGATGATTTCGTCAAGAAGCGAAATCCGTCGATTTTTTAGCAAGTGAATACGCTCCAAAAGTCGATGTGATTCGAGGTAGTCCCGATGCCGCTGCAATGCAGCAGCTTCCTGTCGTTGTTGTTCTTCCCAAGCTGCTGATATGAGATCCGTGTTTCTGTGAAGTACTTCACGAAAAAAGGAAGAGGACTCCCGCTCTGTTATTAGAGTCGCTAAAGCGAAATTTGGATCCAACTGGAAGTCGGAGAGTACGAAGCGCACACATGTCTCGAGAGTGAAGGGGTCCACTGGAGGGTAAAGACCGCTGCGAGAATCTAAATCGATAAACCATTTGATTATAGATTTGCGCGTTTGTGTGTTCTCCTCCAGTGAAATCAACTCCTGCAGTCTCTCCGACAACAGCGCCTGTGGAGTGACTGCGAGGTTCAGTTGGATCCAGCGAATCCAGTCTGGATCTTGATCCGGTTGCGAGAGATAAGAATGGAGAATGGAAATTGGATTTGCAATCTGAAAATTTTCTTGATAAGGCAACTCCAAAATACTACAAAAAGGCGGTAAGAGGAAGTGTAATAAGGTAAGAGCCGGGAATACGACTCGGAAAACAAAAATATATAAGAAAAAGAAAAGTTGAAACAAAAAGAAAAGAGTACGAATCCATCTTCTTCGTAAGTAGAAGATATAGAAGTGAAGTTCAACCGAAAAAACGGTAGCACGAATCGTTTCA